ATTCGAGATTTCCTAAGAATTGACTTAGTGAACTCCAATATTTCGTATATTAGAAAAAGGAATAATCCGTCCGGTTCAGGATTGATCTCGGATAATGAGTCAGATCGCACCAATATTAATCCATTTTTTGCTATTTATTCCCAAGTAAAGATTTCACAATCACTTAGCCCAGATCACGGAACTATTCGTATGTTGTTGAATAGAAATAAGGAATGTCGATCTTTGATAATTTTATCATCATCTAATTGTTTTCAAACGCGTCTACTCAACGATGGAAAATATCACAATGTGATAAAAGAATCAATTAAAAGAGGTCCTCGAATTCCAATTAGGAATTCGTTAGGACCTTTAGGAATAGACTTTCAAGTTGCAAATATTTTTTCATTTTACTATTTAATAACTCATAATCCGATCTTGGTAACGAAATATTTGCAACTTGAAAATTTCAAAGACATTTTTCAAGTATTTCAATATTATTTAATGGACGAAAACGGGAGAATTTATAAGCCCGATCTATGCAGTAACATCGTTTTGAACCCATTCCATTTGAATTGGCATTTTCTCCATCATAATTACCATCCTAATTATTGTGAAAAAACATCTACAAAAATTAGCCTTGGGCAATTTATTTGTGAAAATGTATGTATATATAAAAATGGACCAAACCGAAAATCGGGTCAAGTTGTAATTGTTCAAATCGATTCTGTAGTAATAAGATCGGCTAAGCCTTATTTGGCGACTCCGGGAGCAACTGTTCATGGCCATTACGGAGAAATCCTTTTTCAAGGAAATACATTAGTCACATTTATATATGAAAAATCGAAATCGGGTGATATAACACAAGGTCTTCCAAAAGTAGAACAGGTGTTAGAGGTACGTTCGATTGATTCAATATCGATGAACCTAGAAAAGAGGGTGGAGGGTTGGAACGATCATATAACAAGAATTCTTGGCATTCCATGGAGATTTTTGATTGGTGCTGAACTAACTATAGCTCAAAGTCATATTTCTTTAGTTAATAAGATCCAAAAAGTTTATCGATCCCAGGGGGTGCAGATCCATAATAGACATATAGAAATTATTGTGCGTCAAATAACATCAAAAGTCTTGGTTTCAGAAGATGGAATGTCTAATGTTTTTTCACCCGGCGAACTAATTGGATTGTTGCGAGCTGAGCGAACGGGGCGTGCTTTGGAAGAAGCGACCTCTTACCGAGCACTATTACTGGGAATAACAAAAACATCTCTGAATACTCAAAGTTTCATATCCGAAGCGAGTTTTCAAGAAACTGCTAGAGTTTTAGCAAAGGCCGCTCTCCGGGGTCGTATTGATTGGTTGAAAGGCCTGAAAGAGAACGTTGTTTTAGGGGGAATAATACCCGTTGGTACCGGATTCAAAAAAAAAATAGTGCAGCGTTCAAGGCAACATTCCTTGAAAAAAAAAAGAATTTTTTTGAGGGAGAGATGAGAGAGATATTTTGTTCCATCACAGAAAATTCTTTTCTTTTTTTTTCAAACAATTTATGCAATACATCATAGCAATCATTTCCAGGATTTAATGGTTCTTAAGAACGGATTCATCTCGTTAACTATACGATAGGTGGTCATTTGATTTGGTAATAGTAATAAAGATACTAATGAATAGAAAAAATGAATGGCCTGATTGTGTATTAAGAGCAATCTTTGGTAGAAGAGAAGGTTCCATTTGGTAGAAGAGAAGGTTCCATCGGAACAATTTTTTATTTCTATTTCAGGATACCTGGTCTTTTTTTTTTGAAAAAAAAAAAGAGAGAGAAAGTGTGGGAATCAATGGCAAAAAGATATTGGCACATAACTTTGGAAGAGATGATGGAAGCAGGAGTTCATTTTGGCCATGGTACTAGGAAATGGAATCCTAGAATGGCATCTTATATATCTGCAAAGCGTAAAGGTATTCATATTACAAATCTTACCAGAACTGCTCGTTTTTTATCAGAAGCTTGTGATTTAGTTTTTGATGCAGCAAGTAGGGGAAAACAATTCTTAATTGTTGGTACCAAAACTAAAGTAGCAGATTTAGTAGCGCGGGCTGCAATAACAAGTCGATGTCATTATGTTAATAAAAAATGGCTCGGTGGTATGTTAACAAATTGGTATACTACAGAAACGAGACTTCATAAGTTCCGGGACTTGAGAACGGAACAAAAGACGGGGAGACTCAACCGTCTTCCGAAAAGAGATGCCGCTATGTTGAAGAGACAATTATCTCACTTGGAAATATATCTAGGCGGCATTAAATATATGACGGGTTTACCTGATATTGTAATAATTGTTGATCAGCAAGAAGAATATACCGCTCTTCGCGAATGTATCACTTTGGGAATTCCAACGATTTGTTTAATCGATACAAATTGTGATCCGGATCTCGCAGATATTTCGATTCCAGCTAATGATGATGCTATAGCTTCAATCCGATTAATTCTTAACAAATTAGTATTTGCAATTTGTGAGGGTCGTTCTAGCTATATACGAAATTCTTGATTAATAATAAGATAAATTATTTGGTTTGGGGAACTCCATAGATTTATAAGATTTTTAGATTCATGAAATCGGTTACTATTACTGAATCGCGCAAAAAAGAGAAAAAAACCTAAATGGAGATATTATGTGATTAGTCGTATTCAAACGATACAATTTAAGACAATTTCAATTTATTCAATTTATTATAAGTAGACAAGCCGAAAAAACGGTTGAATCAAAATAATTCCTTTTTGAAGTTCCATTTCTTTCAGAGGGCAATATGAATGTTCTATTATGTTCCATCAACGCATTAAAAAAATTATACGATATATCTGCTGTAGAAGTAGGCCAACATTTCTATTGGCAAATAGGGAGTTTCCAAGTCCATGCCCAAGTACTTATTACTTCTTGGGTTGTAATTGCTATCTTATTAGTTTCAGCCATTCTAGCTGTTCGAGATCTACAAACCATTCCTAATGACGGTCAGAATTTTTTTGAATATGTCCTGGAATTCATTCGAGACGTGAGCAAAACTCAGATTGGAGAAGAATATGGTCCATGGGTTCCCTTTATTGGAACTATATTTTTATTTATTTTTGTTTCTAATTGGTCAGGAGCTCTTTTACCTTGGAAAATAATACAGTTACCTCATGGGGAGTTAGCTGCACCCACAAATGATATAAATACTACCGTTGCATTAGCTTTACTTACGTCAGTAGCATATTTCTATGCGGGTCTTTCCAAAAAAGGATTAAGTTATTTTGGTAAATACATTCAACCAACTCCAATCCTTTTACCAATTAACATCTTAGAAGATTTCACAAAACCCTTATCACTTAGTTTTCGACTTTTCGGAAATATATTAGCTGATGAATTAGTAGTTGTTGTTCTTGTTTCTTTAGTACCTTTAGTAGTTCCTATACCTGTCATGTTCCTTGGATTATTTACAAGCGGTATTCAAGCTCTTATTTTTGCAACTTTAGCTGCGGCTTATATAGGTGAATCTATGGAGGGCCATCATTGACTATTTTTATAAATAGTCTTTTTTTTAGCTTAGTACGTCGAATTTTATATGCGGTTCAAGATAATCCATTTAGGAAACAGAAATTGATAAAGAAATATAGAAAACAGATTATTCAAATTCAAATAAAAAGATGCATAAAATAAATTAAGTATACGATCGATTTAGTGGAATAGTAAAAAATATTCTATTATGAGGGAATTGTAAGGAATTGTAAAAAAAAAAACAGGAAAGAGATCTATCTAAAAAAGTCTAAAAGATCTTTTTCCTAAAAATATTCTTTATTTGACCAATTTTGACTTCCCTCCAATGAATATTTTTGTTCTTTGATATTCTTTCTATTTTTTTTTTATTGTTTTATTGTATTTTGTTTTGTTCATTCGATTAGAACATTAAAATATTCAATTTCGTTATTAGTAGTCATAATTTGAATAAAAATTCTTCGAGTATCCGTTGTTTACGACATTCAATTAATTAAAAAAAAACATTGTTTTTTTATCGAGCTCGAATGAATTCCCGTTTAATCCATTCCATTTAACGTAACGATTGACCAAAAGATCATTTTAATAAATAAAAAAATTCTATGAATTTGGATCACTCAAATGTTGATATTTTTTTCCAATGATTCTGTCTAACGAATTGATTTGGATTGATTCTATACATATGAGATATATGAAAGAATAATAAATAAAACGAAGATTTAATAAAAAAAAAAATTAAAAAACTATAAAAATAAAATATTAATATATAGAATATAATATAAATATAGAATATATAGATAGACAAAATATTATAGTATTAAATATATATATTAAATATATAAAGGGTTGAACTAGATGTATGGAATCGAATCGCTATAAGACAACTCCTTGTTTGTGGATGCTTCGAAGAATGATTCTCGAATCCGATTGAATCTAAGACACGAATAATTAAATTGATTGGTTTACTGTATGGAAGAAACACATGTATATGTGATATTAGATATTAACTAGTTCTATATGAACTCAAGATATATCTAAATTAGTCCTCCTGCTGTAAATTTAGATAACTTATATAAAGTCGTGTGTATTCACAAAAAAACTACGTGGATAGAGACTAAAAAAGAAATATCAAAGTAGTTCATTTTGAAATTCAATTTCTTTTGAATTTGATTTCTAATATAATTTGAATATTAAATTCAAAAATATAATATATATTAAATTAATTATATATTTTAATATTAAATTAATTATATATTAAAATATATAATTTATATATTCAAAATATATAATTTATATATTAAATTTTTAATATAAAATTTAATATAAAATATATAATTTATATTAATATTTTATTAATTCTATTTTATTATATATTCTAATAAATTCTAATTCTAAATTTTTTTTAAATTGATATTAATAATTGAAATATTTAATTACTTCGACTGGATCTATTTTCATTTTAGCGATGGAAGAGTTAAGTCATAATTGGTTGGTTGATTG